TCCCGAATGGACTGAGGATTTAGAGGAATGGAACAGAGAGATACATCTTAAATGTACCTATAACGGTGTTCCATTATCAGAAACAGAATTTCCAAAAAATTGGTTGACAGACGGTATTCAGATAAAAATATTGTTTCCTTTCTGTCTGAAACCTTGGCGCAAATCGAAACTACGATCCTCTCAGAAAGATCTAATAAAAAAGAAAAAAGAAAAAAATGATTTTTGTTTTTTAACAATTTGGGGAATGGAAGCAGAACTTCCTTTTGGTCCACCCCGAAAACGTCCTTCCCTTTTTAAACCTATTTTAAAGGAATTCAAAAAAAAAATGGCTAAATCTAAAAAGAAGTATTTTCGAGTTCTAAACGTTTTTAAAGAAAAAACAAAATTACTTCGAAAAGTTTCAAAAGAAATCCAAAAATGGGTTATCGGAGGTGTTATTTTTATAAAAAAAATAATAACAGAACTTTCAAAAGTAAATCCAATTCTATTATTTAGATTAAGAAAAGTATATAAATTAAGCGAAGTTAAAGAACAAAAAGATTCCACGATAAGCAATCAGATAATTCACGAATCATTTAGGCAAATTGCATCTCCAAGTTCGGCAAATTCCCCATTGCCGGAAAAAAAAACGAAGGATCTTGCTGATAGAACAAGTAAAATTCGAAATCAAATAGAAAGAATCTCAAAAGAGAAAAAAAAAGTAACTCCAAGAATAAATAATCTTAGTCCTAACAAAACAAATTATAATGCTAAAAGATTCAAAAAATGGCAAATATTAAAAAGAAGAAATGCTCGATTAATCTATAAATTACCCCGCTTTTTAAAATTTTTCATTGAAAAAATCTACACAGATCTATTTTTATCCATCATTAATATTCCCAGAATAAATACAAAACTTTTTCTTAAAGTAACAAAAAAAATTATTGATAAATCGATTTACAATAATGAAAGAAAAGAAGAAACAATTAATAAAAAAAAGAAAACTACAATTACGTTTATTTCGACTATAAAAAAGCCATTTGATAATATTAGTAATATTAAAGAAAATTCACGTATTTTTTATGACTTATCCTACGTGTCACAAGCATATGTATTTTACAAATTATCACAAACTCAAATTAGGAACTCGGTAAGATCTGTTGTTCAATATCAAAGAATCCCCCCTTTTCTTAAGCCTAAAATAAAGGATTCTTTTGAAAGACAAGGAATGATTCATTCGAAATTAGCAAATAAGAAACTTCCGAGCTATGAAACGAATCAATGGAAAAACTGGTTAAAAGGACATTATCAATACCATTTATCTCAGATCGGATGGTCTAGATTAATACCAGAAAAATGTCGAAATAGAGTTCACCTGCGTTGTATAACTAAAAAGGAAAATTTAAGCAAATGGCATTCATATGAAAAAGACCAATTAGTTGGTTCCAAAAAAAAATCGGAAATCTATTTATTATCTAACGAAAAAAGTAATTTTCGAAAATATTATAGATATAATCTTTTATCATATAAATTTATTAATTATGAAAATAAAACGGAATGCTTTTTTTATAGATCTCCCTTTGAAGGAAATAAGAACCAAGAAATTTCTTATACTTATAACAGGTCTAAAATAGCCCTTTTTGATATACTGAAGAACATCCCTATTCAAAATGATCTAGGACAGGTTGATATTCCATATATGGAAAAATCAGCCGATAGAAAAAACTTTGATTGGAAATTTTTCAATTTTTATCTTAGACAAAAAGACGAAATTGAGGCCTGGATTATAATTGATACCAATAGGAATCAAAATACTCAAATTCCTACTAACAACTCTCAAATAATTTCTAAAAAAAACCTTTTTTATCTTATGATTCCAGAAACCAATTCACCAAACTCCCACAAAGGATTTTGTGATTGGATGGGAATGAATGAAAAAATCCTAAAGCGCCCCATATCGAATCTCGGATTTTGGCTCTTCCCAGAATTTGTGTTACTTTACAAGGCATATAAAACGAAACCTTGGTTTATACCAAGCAAATTACTTCTTTTAAATAGTAGTGAAAATAAAAAGATTAATGAAAAGGAAAAAAGAAATTTGTTGAAAGCCTCGAATAAAAAGCATCGAAATCAAGAAGAAAAAGAACCCATAAGCCAAGGAGATCGTGGATCCGTTCTCTCACAACAAAAAGATATTGAAGATAATTATGCAAGCTTGGACATGAAAAAGGGGAAAAAGAGAAAACAATACAAAAGCAATACAGAAGCAGAACTAGATTTTTTCCTGAAACGTTATTTGCTTTTTCAATTGAGATGGGACACAACTTTGAATCAAAGAATGATCAATAATATCAAGGTATATTGTCTTCTGCTTAGACTGATAGATCCAAGAAAAATTACGATATCCTCCATTCAAAAGAGAGAAATAAGTTTGGATAGAATGCTGATTCAAAAGAATTTAACTCTTTCAGAATTGATGAAGAAGGGGGTATTGATTGTAGAACCACTTCGTTTGTCTGGAAAAAAAGACGGACAATTTATTATGTACCAAACAATAGGTATTTCGTTGCTTCATAAGAGTAAGTATCAAATTGATCAAAAATATCAAGAGCAAAGATATGTTTCTAGGACAAATTTGGATGAAACAATTTCACCACATCAAAGAATAACTGAAAATAGAGACAAAAATCATTTTGATTTACTTGTTCCGGAAAATATTTTATCGTTTAAACGTCGTAGAAAAGTGAGAATTCTAATTTGTTTCAATTCAAAGAATGAAAATTATATAGATAGAAATCCAGTATTTTGGAATAGAAAGAACATAAAAAACAGCAGCCGAGTTTCACATGACAATAACTATCTTGATAGAGAGAAAAATCAATTAATGAAATTAAAGCTTTTTCTTTGGCCTAATTATCGATTAGAAGATTTAGCTTGTATGAATCGCTATTGGTTTGATACCAATAATGGCAGTCGTTTCAGTATGTTAAGAATACATCTGTATCCGCGATTGAAATTCTGTGAATAATAGAATTTTCTATCTATATCCTAGATCCCATTTCTATATACCCTATATATAATCTATATTAATCTATATATAATATAGGGTATATGAAAGTAAACAAATATACAGATCACGTACTTTTCTTGTCTCACATCTCATTCTAGTATTCAATATGAAATGAATTATGAATAATATCTCAATTAGTTTTCGAAATGAATCAACAGAAGCTTCTTAATTTTAGGTCTAAATTATTCGATGCGAAAATGTACCAATCTTTTTCTATTCCTATCTAAATCCAATTTCAAATTCGACTGATTGGTTTCAATTCAGAAAAATAGGAGTTATTTGGATTAAATTATTGTATATACCACATCAAAATTCATGGCATTATTATTACTTATTACTGATCGCAAAAATCCATATCTGTACAAGGGGAAAGGAGAGTTTTTTATGGTAAAAAATTCAGTAATTTCTATTATTTCTCAAAAAGAAAACAAAGAAAATAGAGGGTCTGTTGAATTTCAAGTATTCAGTTTCACCACTAAGATAAGGAGACTTACTTCACATTTGGAATTGCACAAAAAAGACTTTTCATCTCAGAAAGGTTTGCGCAAAATTTTGGGAAAACGTCAACGACTACTAGCCTATTTGTCAAAAAGAAATAGAGGACGCTATAAAGAATTAATTGATGAGTTGGATATTCGAGAAATAAAAACTCGTTAATTTGAAGCATGATATCATTTGACGAGCTTAGTCTTGATGAGCTTAGTCGTTTAAAATTTGATGAACTTCTTTTTACTTTCAGCAATGCATGGAAGACTGACTCAGGAAAAACTTATGATTACACCAACTACAAGAAACGACCTCATGATAGTCAATATGGGCCCTCACCACCCATCAATGCATGGTGTTCTTCGACTAATCGTTACTCTCGACGGTGAAGATGTTATTGACTGTGAACCTATATTGGGTTATTTACATAGAGGAATGGAAAAAATTGCGGAAAATCGAACAATTATACAATATTTGCCTTATGTAACACGTTGGGATTATTTAGCTACTATGTTTACAGAAGCAATAACCGTAAATGGACCTGAACAGCTGGGCAATATTCAAGTACCTAAAAGGGCTAGCTATATTAGAGCTATTATGCTGGAGTTGAGTCGTATCGCTTCCCATTTGTTATGGCTTGGCCCTTTTATGGCAGATATTGGGGCACAGACCCCCTTTTTCTATATTTTGCGAGAACGAGAATTGATATATGACCTATTCGAAGCTGCTACCGGTATGCGCATGATGCATAATTATTTTCGTATCGGAGGAGTCGCTGCTGATCTACCTCATGGCTGGATAGATAAATGTTTGGATTTTTGCGATTATTTTTTAACTGGGGTTGCTGAATATCAAAAACTTATTACACGAAATCCTATTTTTTTAGAACGAGTTGAAGGCGTAGGTATTATTGACGGAGAAGAAGCATTAAATTGGGGTTTATCAGGGCCAATGCTACGAGCTTCCGGAATACAATGGGATCTTCGTAAAGTTGATCGTTATGAGTGTTATGACGAATTTAATTGGGAGATTCAATGGCAAAAAGAAGGAGATTCATTAGCTCGTTATTTAGTACGAATTGGCGAAATGACAGAATCCATAAAAATTATCCAACAGGCCCTGGAAGGAATTCCGGGGGGGCCCTATGAGAATTTAGAAAGCCGGCGCTTTGATAGAATAAAAGACCCTGAATGGAATGATTTTGAATATCGATTTATTAGTAAAAAACCTTCTCCGACTTTTGAATTATCCAAGCAAGAACTTTATGTAAGAGTCGAAGCACCAAAAGGAGAATTGGGAATTTTTCTGATCGGGGATCAGAGTGTTTTTCCTTGGAGATGGAAAATCCGACCGCCAGGGTTTATCAACTTGCAAATTCTTCCGCAGTTAGTTAAAAGAATGAAATTGGCTGATATTATGACAATACTAGGTAGTATAGATATCATTATGGGAGAAGTTGATCGTT